ATAGTAAAGTTTTTTTAACTTTACAAATAGCAACAAGCAACATTTTGATTCTCCATTCAAATATGAATACTACGACTCTGATGAAAAAAGTAAAAAGCCCCTTATCGGATTTGAACCGATGACTTACGCCTTACCATGGCGTTACTCTACCACTGAGTTAAAAGGGCCCTTTTAGTAAATTAAATGAGTAACTATGTGAATAAGATATATATATGTATGTACATATATTACATGTATAAGTTCTATATACAATACATAAATAGACTTATAACGGTTAGTAACTCCTTCCGGAATAATAAAGTTTATTTACCTATCGAGTTTAGGGTCCAAAAATTTTTGGATAGTTAATTGATCAAATATCAATTCAACAAGGTTGAACCTACTTGTTTGAGTTAATCCCCCTCAGAATTCCAATCATGTACCTACCAATTCGACATAGATCAAAGATATTTTATTCAATAATGTATTGAAAGAAAAAAGAAGCTTCTAAATCGAAATGAAATTGAAAGATTCTTCTCATTTGTTAATATTCTAATTCGATTAGAATATTTATATTCTCTATATAGATAGAGCGGTTCGAAGTCCAATTTAAAGAATTCCTAAAAAAAAATAGGAGGAACGATTGGATGATATGGAATCATGAAAGACGGAAAGATCTTTTTGATTTCATCATACTATTCAATTCAATTATATTGACAATTTCAAAAAACTGTTCATACTATGAGCATAGTATCCTGGCGGTCGGACACATATGCCCCCATCGTCTAGTGGTTCAGGACACCTCTCTTTCAAGGAGGCAGCGGGGATTCGACTTCCCCTGGGGGTAGGGTACTACAAAAGGAAGCAGATCATGGATTATCGATAGGTCTAAAATGAAAATAGAATTGACTCTTCCTGGGTCGATGCCCGAGCGGTTAATGGGGACGGACTGTAAATTCGTTGGCAAGATGTCTACGCTGGTTCAAATCCAGCTCGGCCCAAGAATTCACTGATTCACCATTCGATGAAGATATTTGTCTTCCAGAAACCGCCGATACGTGGTAATAGTAAGAAACAAGTCCAATTTTTCTATACTATATACCTACCTCGATTTTTTGCTAGATTTCTTTGTTACGAAAAATTGGGTTATGCTAAGAAAATCTAAGGAAAAAACTTTTTTTCTTTTTCGAATTGATGGAAAGATTGATTCTAAAATCAATTTGGTGGACAATTTGGAAAGAATCAAAGAATTACTAGTCATTTGTGGTGTTCTCACTAGAGTGCATACTTATGTGATATATCACTTGCGTCTCTGTTACAACACAATAAAAAAAATTCTAAATCGAAAAGAAAATAATAAAATTATGGATGTTGTATACCCTTTTTTCCTTGGGATTGTAGTTCAATTGGTCAGAGCACCGCCCTGTCAAGGCGGAAGCTACGGGTTCGAGCCCCGTCAGTCCCGACGGACCAAATAAATAGATCAAATAATCTCTCCTTTTTCTGGGAAAAGAGAAAGAATGAATAGAATTGAATTCCCAAGATCAAATTCTATTCATTCTTTCTCATCAAACAACTCTAGAAATTTTCATTACGGCAACTTGACCAATTAATGGGATATATATATGCGCATATTAGTAATATTATTGATAGTATCTTAAACACCCTATTCAGGATTCAAAGAGATACCATACTGGGTATGATTTTTCAAATTATCGCGTCTAATTGAGTACCATATATTTTTCGGTAGTAAGATCACATACACAAATGAAATTCCTTTCTTGTACACTATAAAATGGAATTCTCGTTAACTTCGCTGAATAAAAGACTTTTCCGATTAAACCTATCTTACCCGATTTGTTTTAATCTCAATGACTAAGACCGACTAATTTCAATTTGAACAACTCGATTTCATTCCAAGTTCACACTCAACTTTTCATATATGTGTCTAGTACTAATCCAAGAAAATAGGATATTAATAAAAGAAGGATCAAACAAGGATTACATCCCTTTTTTTAGCGTTAGCGAAGGAATGAAGAATCTTTTTTCTTTCGTATTTTTATTTCATTTGATTAAAATGAAATAAAAATAATTTAGGGCTTAACTCTTTCGCTTTTTTATATTTTACTTTTATTTATTGTTTTTTGGGGGGGTTTGTAACCAATGAAAGTAGAAAAAACAGTGGCCAGATGAGACTTCATCAGATTATTGTACAAAGAAGAAGGTAGGTTATAGAAAAGAAAGTAAATGAATCCATATAAAGAACAAATTTTGGATTCAGTATGGATAAAAGATCTTCCTATGTTATACTATTCTATTCAATTCGCGACGACGGATTTTTTTGATAGTTCAGATATTGTTATTCATGATATTGATCCGATTCGATATCATCGAGATGGAATTCATACCATTGAATTGACAGGCGAAATTTTTATCATCTCTATGGGATTAAATCCCGAGTTATTGCGAAGTAAAAACGATGAATTATGGAAGTAAATATTCTCGCATTTATTGCTACTGCACTCTTCATTCTAGTTCCTACTGCTTTTTTACTTATCATATACGTAAAAACGGTCAGCCAAAATGATTAATATGAATGAAACTTTACTTCTGAGTTATTTCTAAATGATTTAAAAAATAGAAAAAAGGGAATTCCAAGTTCACTTCTTATTCTTCAACTTAAATGAAAAAAGCGGACTAGAATCGGCAGTATTTTATGAGATCTGATAATATGGTAGAAAGATTTATATATTTCTTTCTACCATATTATCTATTCAATTAATATTATCTATTCAATTAATATTATCTATTCAATTAATCTTTTTGTAATGTATAAAGTTGTACTTTATAAAGTTAATATAGATCAATATAAAATATGGATCTTCTCTATTTAGTGTACATAGGACACAGATTTTTCTACATTGATTTATTTGTATTGATTGCCAAAATAATCGAAAATCACTCTGGCTTTTGTGGTTCAAATTCCTAGATTTCGTTTCAAATTGAAATTCCAGTATTTATTAAAAGAATCAAAACGAAGTTGGCAGGGCATCCATTAATAAAAGAAGAAACTTCAGCATAGTAATCTTTTTTGATCATTTCCAAGAAGTAATTGATTGAGCCGGTGACAGATGATCCGAGAAGTTCTATGGTATGGGAACTTCGTCCAATTTCTAAAAGGAAAAGGCGTAGTAAACCCCACCAATTTGAAACACTTGAACCTGAAATGAGTCGATGTCTATAAAGTATAAATAAAATTGCGAAAATAATCAAATCAAAAATAAGTACGCAATATGCGACTCGATCTAGGCAAGATACTTTTATGTATAGTATCTTGTTGAAAATCCACTCTATCTATGTTCTTTTCTCTAGCAAGTACATATTCGCTTAATACCAGAACGACTTTCTCTTGGATAAACTAAGAAAAAAGGGATTTAAATATCTGTTTTATTTTATTGACATTATTCGAATTCTAGTTCAAACACTTTGCCGAACTATCTATAAAATCTAAAAATTTAGACGGTTTTATTCCTCAATTCGACTAAATTAGTAGTACTTCTAGAGTCCACTTCTTCCCCATACTACGAGTGAAAGGGAAAATGTAAAGACTACCATTAAAGCAGCCCAAGCGAGACTTACTATATCCATGTGAATTATGTCCCCTATTTCTATCAATATGAAGGAATTCTTCCATTATTTTTTACTAATAATAGTGAAATAAATGGTGCAGAGTCAAAAAGGGATTCTGACCCCAGACTATTCATTTCATAATCATAATTGAAAGAACCAATCCAAGAAATCGACTTATAAAAGAAAAAATTACTATATGATTTCAAGTCTAATTGGGGAAGCTTATGGCCAAGCAAAATACGCAGTGACTCCCTTGCCCAAGAGAGTCTTACTAATAGAACATGTAGAAATCATAAGACCTATTCCTTCTTTTGTTAACCCTCAAAATTCATCAAAATATAGAACCAGGATAGATCAATATCTATCACATCCCTCTATTTGTTTAGATTGATTTCCCATTGATTCGTCTCTCTGAAAAAATCGAGAGACAGTATATATTACATTTCTGTCATAGGGGCGATGAAAAGAAGTTCTTTTTACTTTGCGCTTTTTCTAGACTATAAAAAAAATATGGGCCGAATACCTGAGTATTCCGGGACTCTCGTGAGTTTGGATAAAACTTCCCCCCTTCCACAACTAATAATTACTACTTTACTTAATTAGATTCTCCCTTCAGTTATATAATAGAATGGAATTCAAGGCCCAGTCAGTAAACCCTCTCGTATAGTGGAAGGGCTATCAAGACTTCTCGATTCCCTTCCATTACTAAATCCTTTCCTTGAATCCGAGACGCCAAGGATTGACAGACAGAACCCCAAATCACGCATGTATCAAAGGGAAGTCCTTTTATGTTGGGACATCCTTCAATAATTTATATCAAGGGATTTCGATTCTTTTGTTGATCAGGCGGCACCCGGATTTGAACTGGGGAATAAAGGATTTGCAATCCTCCGCCTTACCACTCGGCCATGCCGCCAAAACGATAAAAAATAGATGAAACCCTTACTCCTTTTTGGAGTGGATTACTGAACTTCATTTTTTTATTTTATTCGACTTGCATCTTGAATACCGGTTTCCTTAATTCCTTTCCTTTTCCTTACTAAAAGAAAATACTCAAAAAAATCCTTTGATTTTATAGTATCTAAAAATGCACAAGATCTGAACTTTGACTATCATTTCTATTGAAAAATAGAAATGTGGACTTTCAGTCACAAAAGTAAAAATTCATGATAAATTGGAACCATTAACTATTGACTTGACCACAATTTCATGAACGATTCTTCGATTTGGATTTCAAATTATGTTTTCCTAATGACATAAGAAAATCAAATAAATAACTAATTAGTATTGATTCTTTTAAATTTTTAATAAAAAATCTTTCTTAATTTTTACATTTTTCTCAATTTCAATTATAACAACATATATGAGTATATGCAAACTCCGCAACCAGA